TCATGAATTATATATACGAATCATTCATGAATTATATAATAGTTAAAGGTTCCAGTTTGTGCTGAATTTTTTCTTTTATGACTGAAAAATCAAAATTTTGTTTTTCACTAGAAAAGTAAGGGAAATTTTTAGAGATTGTATGGTTTTAAGATACTATACAATCAATCGAAGGGATGGATCCAACTCAAACAAAAAAGAAAGATTTCTTTTAGAAAAGGAATTAAGGAAAACGGGATTAAGATTCAAAATACAAGTACAATAAATAAGAAGACAAAAGGATAATTTTTTGATAGATTTTGATTTGGTATCGTTTTGGCGGCATGGCCGAGCGGTAAGGCGGGGGACTGCAAATCCTTTTTCCCCAGTTCAAATCCGGGTGTCGCCTAATCACCAAAAGAATTGACATACCTTCTTCTGTTTTGCTGATAGAATTTGGGAAATTTTTCCGGCGGAAGCAAACGGAGGAAACTGATAAATCGTGATAGTCCTTCCATTACTAACGGAGTGTCTACGGGCCGGGTTTTGAATTAGATTGGATAGCAGGACGGAAATCAAATTCCGTTTTTAGTTGCGGAAAGGCCAGAAGATACTTTGTAGACATATTCATCAAAGTCTTTGAGTACTCCGGCATTCAATCAATATTAATTCGATTGAATTGAGTAATTGGCTTTTACTTAATATACCTTATATACTATACCTTTTTTCTTTTTTCGTTAACCCCTAGTCAAGAACAGAACATAATAGGGCGTCCTCCGATTGTTTCATAGAGACAATAAGGGACGGTAAGGATTAGATCAAAACAAAATGGGAAAGAAATAGGGTATGGGTTGGGTAGTGATCTACCTTTCTTCTATTTTTTTAGGCTTTTTACTTAACTTAATGAAGGACAACAAAAGAAAGAATAGATTTTTAGTATTTCTACATAATTTTTAGTATTTCTACATATTAGTAGCATTTCTTTGATACTTCCAAGGGGGTCTCCGCATATTTTGCTTGTGCTTAATCTTTTCTGATTATACTAGAAATCTTATAAGACCCCTTATAAGTTAGAGTTGGATTTATTGGATTGTTTCATCAACGACGTTAGGTCAGAATTTTTGACTCTGCGCCAGTGATTCCACTATTATTTATTAGTGAACAATAATTCAAGAATTCCTTCATAGATAGGGGACATAATTCACATGGATATAGTAAATCTCGCTTGGGCTGCTTTAATGGTAGTCTTTACATTTTCCCTTTCACTCGTAGTATGGGGAAGAAGTGGACTCTAGAAGTACTACTAATTGTAATTGAGTTTAGGAATTAAACTGGATCCTTTTTTTTTTTTATAAATCGTTCAGTTCTGAAAAGCTTTTTTTAGTTGAAATTTCATTATTTCAACACTATTTCAATTTAAAATTCAATTTTTAAATTGAAATAGAAATAAAAAAATATCTGCATTTCAAAATTCTCTTGGGTTTTCGTGTAGTAATATAGTTTATGAATAATATATATGAAGAATACTCTTTCAATCAAACAAATATTTCAATTATTTCCGTGTTTGTATTTCGAAAGTAAAAAGAATACAAAGTAAAAGAAATACAAATGGTAGTAAATTTATTCCAACTGAATTCTTGATCAATTTTCGATTTCGATGAACCGACTCTTACTAAAATTAGATATGGACCGTGAGGAAGAGTTGCACTTTTTTTATTTTACTTTTTTGTTTCCCTTTATTCAAAGAGAAATATAGTTCTGTTATTACATTACGTAGATACACATTTTCTATCGGAAACAACACAGACATAGTAGTTCTCTAACGAGATACTACACAGACTAAAATATTGTCTTGGGCGAGTCACATATTGCGCACTTCCCGTTTGTTTTAATATTTTGGCAATTTTATTTATGTTGTACTTGTTTTATTGAACTCACTGTTCAAACGTTAAAAGAGGTTTACTAATCTTTTCCCCCCCTTTTTTTTTTTGAAATCCGAAGAAGTTTCCATAGATCATATGTCAACTGATCGATCAATGACTTCTTCGTCGGAATGCTAATAAAAAGATTACTTTATTTTCTTTTATTATACCCATCGAAGAGGCCCTTGATTCTTTTGATCGGGATTCATATTGAAAATAATCAGTAATCCAGGAATTAGAATCGTACGAGTCGCTTTTCAATTATTTCAAATTGATTGAAATCAACACAAATTAAATACAAGACAGATGGATAAAGCAAAGAAATAGAATTGGGGGGGCACTATATACATTATATTATATATAATATGTAATTGATATCGATATATACCAATATATAGGAATATGACGATACTATTGTAGATTGATCTCTATTAAATTAACCCGGATTACAATACACCTTATATACACTACAATAACAATAGTAGATAGTATGGTAGAAAGATTCAGATATTTCTTTCTACCATACTATCGTATTTCATAGAATACGGCTAATTCTAGTCTGCCCATTTCATTTAAGACGCGAAATTTGAATCCCTTTCTTC